GCTAGCGTAGCTTAATTAAAGCATAACACTGAAGATGTTAAGATGGGCCCTAGAAAGCCCCGCCCGCACAAAGGCTTGGTCCTGACTTTACTATCAACTTTAGCCAAATTTACACATGCAAGTATCCGCCCCCCTGTGAGAATGCCCTACAGCTCCCTGCCCGGGAGCAAGGAGCTGGTATCAGGCACACATCTGTAAGCCCATGACACCTTGCTTAGCCACACCCTCAAGGGAACTCAGCAGTGATAAACATTAAGCCATAAGTGAAAACTTGACTTAGTTAAAGCTAAGAGGGCCGGTAAAACTCGTGCCAGCCACCGCGGCTATACGAGAGACCCAAGTTGATACCATTCGGCGTAAAGAGTGGTTATGGAAAATAAAGACTAAAGCCGCACACCTTCAAAGCTGTTATACGCATCCGAAGGCTAGAAGATCAACCACGAAGGTAGCTTTACAACCCCTGACCCCACGAAAGCTCTGGCACAAACTGGGATTAGATACCCCACTATGCCTAGCCCTAAACCTTGGTAATATATCACATACCCTACCCGCCTGGGAACTACGAGCACCAGCTTAAAACCCAAAGGACTTGGCGGTGCTTTAGACCCCCCTAGAGGAGCCTGTTCTAGAACCGATAACCCCCGTTCAACCTCACCCTTCCTTGTTTATCCCGCCTATATACCGCCGTCGTCAGCTTACCCTGTGAAGGCCTAAAAGTAAGCACAACTGGTACAACCCAAAACGTCAGGTCGAGGTGTAGCGCATGGAGGGGGAAGAAATGGGCTACATTCCCTATATTAGGGAACACGAACGGCGCACTGAAACACGCGCCTGAAGGAGGATTTAGTAGTAAGCGGGAAATAGAGTGTTCCGCTGAAATCGGCCCTGAAGCGCGCACACACCGCCCGTCACTCTCCCCAAGCCTATCACTTTAAATAATTAAAAACCCAAAAATCGCGGAGGGGAGGCAAGTCGTAACATGGTAAGGGTACCGGAAGGTGCACTTGGTAATATCAGAGTGTAGTTAAAATAGAATAACACTTCCCTTACACTGAAGAGACACCCGTGCAAATCGGATCACCCTGACGCCCAACAGCTAGCCCACAAACACAACAACAACCAACCATTATTTATAACCCCAAATGCACAAGTGTTTTAATTAAACAAACCATTTTTCCCCTTTAGTATGGGCGACAGAAAAAGAACTTAGGAGCAATAGAGAAAGTACCGCAAGGGATCGCTGAAAGAGAAATGAAACAACCCAGTGAAGCTAAGTAAAGCAGAGATTTATTCTCGTACCTTTTGCATCATGATTTAGCCAGCGTGACCCAAGCAAAGAGTGCTTTAGTTTGACACCCCGAAACTAGGGGAGCTACTCCAAGACAGCCTATTTATAGGGCGAACCCGTCTCTGTGGCAAAAGAGTGGAATGAGCTTTGAGTAGAGGTGATAAACCTACCGAACCTAGTTATAGCTGGTTGCCCGAGAAATGGATAGAAGTTCAGCCTCTCAGATTCTTTATTCACCTCAGTATTACCCCACCTGATACCACAAGAAACTGTGAGAGTTATTCAAAGGGGGTACAGCCCCTTTGAAACAAGATACAACTTTTCCGGGAGGAAAAAGATCATAATTAAATAAAGGTAAGTATTTGGGTGGGCCTAAAAGCAGCCATCCCAATAGAAAGCGTTATAGCTCAAATACATCACTACCCCTCTCTATCCTGATCATTAATTCTTACTCCCCCCTTCCCTACCGGGCCATCCCATGCAGACATGGGAGGGACCCTGCTAATATGAGTAATAAGAGAGCCAAGCCTCTCTCCTTGCATACATGTAATTCGGAACGAACCCGCACCGAGCATTAACGACCCCAAACGAAGAGGGACCTGAACAACAACCCAAACAACCAGAAAAAAATTCAAACATAAACCGTTAACCCTACACAGGTGTGCACCTCAGGAAAGACTAAAAGAAAGAGAAGGAACTCGGCAAACAAATCAAGCCTCGCCTGTTTACCAAAAACATCGCCTCTTGCAAAGCTAAAGAATAAGAGGTCCCGCCTGCCCTGTGACTATTAGTTTAACGGCCGCGGTATTTTGACCGTGCAAAGGTAGCGCAATCACTTGTCTTTTAAATGAAGACCTGTATGAATGGCACAACGAGGGCTTAACTGTCTCCTCTTTCAAGTCAATGAAATTGATCTCCCCGTGCAGAAGCGGGGATACAAACATAAGACGAGAAGACCCTATGGAGCTTTAGACACCAAAGAAGATCCTGTCAAGTAACCCCCTATAAGGGCCTGAACTAATGGAATCCTTCCCTAATGTCTTTGGTTGGGGCGACCGCGGGGAAACAAAAAACCCCCACGTGGAAAGGGAGCACCCCCTCCTACAATTAAGAGCCGCAGCTCTAATTAACAGAATATCTGACCAATAAGATCCGGCAATGCCGATCAACGGACCGAGTTACCCTAGGGATAACAGCGCAATCCCCTTTTAGAGCCCATATCGACAAGGGGGTTTACGACCTCGATGTTGGATCAGGACATCCTAATGGTGCAGCCGCTATTAAGGGTCCGTTTGTTCAACGGTTAAAGTCCTACGTGATCTGAGTTCAGACCGGAGTAATCCAGGTCAGTTTCTATCTATGGTGTGCTCTTTTCTAGTACGAAAGGACCGAAAAGAAGAGGCCCCTGCTCTAAGCAAGCCTCACCCCCACCTAGTGAAGACAACTAAAGTAGGCAAGAGGGCATACCCCCCGTGCCTGAGAGAACGGCATGTTGGGGTGGCAGAGCCCGGTGAATGCAAAAGACCTAAGCCCTTTTTACAGAGGTTCAAGTCCTCTCCTTAACTATGATTTCAGTCCTTATTACCCATATTCTTAACCCCTTGGCCTTCATTGTCCCCGTCCTATTAGCTGTCGCCTTCCTCACGCTTCTAGAACGCAAAGTACTAGGGTATATACAACTACGAAAGGGCCCAAATATTGTAGGACCTTACGGGCTGTTACAGCCTATCGCCGATGGTGTGAAGCTCTTTATTAAAGAGCCCGTTCGCCCCTCCACTTCCTCTCCCGTACTTTTCCTCCTCGCCCCCCTACTCGCACTCACACTTGCCTTGACCCTTTGAGCCCCCATGCCTCTCCCATACCCAGTCATTGACTTGAACCTTGGAATTCTATTTATTTTAGCCCTATCAAGCCTCGCTGTCTACTCCATTCTAGGGTCAGGCTGAGCATCAAATTCAAAATATGCCCTCATCGGGGCCCTTCGGGCTGTAGCCCAAACCATTTCATATGAAGTTAGTCTAGGCCTAATCCTATTAAGTACTATTATTTTTACAGGAGGTTTCACCCTACAAACCTTCAACATTGCTCAAGAGAGCGTCTGAATACTACTCCCAGCTTGACCACTAGCCGCAATATGGTATATTTCAACCCTTGCGGAGACAAACCGTGCACCTTTTGACCTTACTGAAGGCGAATCCGAGCTAGTCTCTGGCTTCAATGTCGAATATGCAGGTGGCCCATTCGCCCTATTTTTCCTGGCCGAATATGCCAATATCCTACTTATAAATACGCTTTCCGCCACCCTCTTCTTAGGGGCCTCTCATTTTCCGATATTACCTGAACTCACCGCAGTAAACCTAATAACCAAAGCGGCCCTTCTGTCTGTCTTATTTTTATGAGTTCGAGCCTCTTACCCACGATTCCGGTACGATCAACTCATACATCTGATTTGAAAAAACTTCCTCCCGCTTACACTGGCCCTGGTTATCTGACACCTAGCCCTCCCCATTGCATTTGCTGGCTTGCCACCCCAGCTATAGATAAGAAGCCGTGCCTGAAGTAAAGGGCCACTTTGATAGAGTGACTTATGGGGGTTCAAATCCCCCCCGCTTCTTAGAAAAGGGGGACTCGAACCCCGCCTAAGGAGAGCAAAACTCCTGGTGCTCCCACTACACTATTTCCTAGTAAAGTCAGCTAATTCTAAGCTCTTGGTCCCATACCCCAAACACGAAGGTTAAAATCCCTCCTTTGCTAATGAACCCTTACATCTTAACCGCCCTGCTATTTGGTATTGGTTTAGGCACTACTACCACCTTCGCAAGCTCCCACTGACTACTCGCCTGAATGGGCCTGGAAATAAATACTCTTGCCATCATTCCTCTAATAGCTCAACACCATCACCCCCGAGCAGTTGAAGCAGCCACTAAATATTTCTTGATTCAAGCTGCCGGAGCAGCTATACTACTATTTGCCAGCACCACCAACGCTTGATTAACTGGACAATGAGACCTTTTGCAGATTGCCCACCCTTTCCCGACTGTTCTTGTCACTTTGGCCCTCGCACTAAAAGTGGGACTTGCACCTGTACACTCATGACTACCTGAAGTACTTCAAGGCCTAGACCTAACCACAGGACTTATTTTGTCAACCTGACAAAAACTTGCCCCATTTGCCCTATTAGTCCAAACCCCCTGTGCCAACACCACCCTTTTAATTATCCTCGGACTTACCTCAACCATTGTAGGAGGCTGAGGGGGTCTCAACCAAACCCAGCTTCGCAAAATTCTTGCCTACTCTTCCATCGCACACCTCGGCTGGATAGTAATTGTACTACAATTCTCCCCCTCCTTAACTATTCTTACACTACTCACATATTTTATTATAACGTTTTCAGCATTTCTTATGTTTAAACTTAATAAAGCAACCAGCATTAATGCTCTAGCAACCTCATGGGCAAAGACCCCCGCCCTAACCGCCCTTGCACCCCTTCTATTATTATCCTTGGGAGGCCTCCCCCCACTTACAGGCTTTATACCAAAATGACTTATTCTTCAAGAGCTTGCTAAACAAGACCTTGCCCCCGCCGCAACACTGGCGGCGATAACCGCCCTCCTTAGCCTATATTTTTATCTGCGACTATCATATGCGATGGCACTAACTATCTCGCCAAATAACCTGACCGCAGTCTCCCCATGACGCCTCCCCTCCTTACAACTAACACTGCCACTTGCTACCTCAGCCATAGCTACACTACTGCTCCTACCCCTGACACCCGCCGCAATAGCACTAATAACCCTTTAAGGGACTTAGGTTAAAACAAGACCAAGGGCCTTCAAAGCCCTAAGTGAGGGTGGAAGTCCCCCAGTCCCTGATAAGGCTTGCGGGACACTACCCCACATCTCCTGTATGCAAAACAGGTACTTTAATTAAGCTAAAGCCTTCCTAGAAGGGCAGGCCTCGATCCTGCAAGATCTTAGTTAACAGCTAAGCGCTCAAACCAACAAGCATCCATCTATCTTTCCCCCGCCTAGAAGGCGGGCAAAGGCGGGGGAAAGTCCCGGCAGACGACTAACCTGCATCTTCAGATTTGCAATCTGATATGTATAACACCTCAAGACTTCTGGTAAGAAGAGGACTCAAACCTCTGTTTGTGGGACTACAATCCATCGCTTAAAAACTCAGCCATCCTACCTGTGGCCATCACACGTTGATTTTTCTCCACTAATCACAAAGACATCGGCACCCTTTATCTAGTATTTGGTGCCTGAGCCGGTATAGTAGGCACAGCCCTCAGCCTACTCATTCGAGCAGAACTAAGCCAACCGGGCGCTCTCCTTGGAGACGACCAAATTTATAATGTAATCGTTACAGCACATGCCTTCGTAATGATTTTCTTTATAGTAATGCCAATTATAATCGGAGGTTTTGGAAACTGATTAATTCCCCTAATGATTGGAGCCCCAGATATAGCATTTCCTCGTATAAATAACATAAGTTTCTGACTTCTACCCCCTTCTTTCCTACTACTACTTGCCTCTTCTGGAGTAGAAGCGGGTGCCGGAACCGGATGAACAGTGTACCCGCCCCTGGCTGGTAATTTAGCCCACGCAGGAGCATCAGTTGACCTGACAATCTTTTCACTTCACCTAGCAGGTATTTCCTCAATCCTCGGGGCAATCAATTTTATCACCACAATTATTAATATGAAGCCCCCGGCCATCTCTCAATACCAGACACCCCTATTTGTATGAGCGGTCCTAATTACCGCTGTTCTTCTCCTTCTCTCTCTACCAGTTCTCGCTGCCGGCATCACAATGCTCCTTACCGACCGAAATCTTAATACCACCTTCTTTGACCCGGCTGGAGGAGGGGACCCAATCCTCTACCAACACTTATTCTGGTTTTTTGGACACCCGGAAGTATATATTCTTATTCTGCCTGGCTTTGGTATGATTTCACACATCGTCGCCTATTATTCTGGTAAAAAAGAACCCTTTGGCTATATAGGTATAGTGTGAGCAATAATGGCTATTGGCCTCCTAGGCTTTATTGTATGAGCTCATCACATATTCACAGTTGGCATGGACGTAGACACGCGTGCTTATTTCACGTCTGCCACTATAATCATCGCAATTCCCACCGGTGTTAAAGTATTTAGCTGACTTGCAACCCTACATGGGGGCTCTATTAAATGAGAGACACCCCTTTTATGGGCCCTAGGCTTTATTTTCCTGTTTACAGTAGGCGGGCTTACAGGTATTGTTCTGGCCAATTCATCACTAGATATTGTACTCCACGATACCTATTATGTAGTAGCCCACTTCCACTACGTACTATCTATGGGGGCCGTATTTGCCATTGTCGCCGCCTTCGTGCACTGATTCCCGCTATTCTCAGGCTACACACTTCACAGCACTTGAACAAAAATCCACTTCGGTATTATGTTCTTAGGGGTAAACTTAACCTTCTTCCCACAACACTTCCTAGGATTAGCCGGAATGCCCCGACGATACTCCGATTACCCTGACGCCTATACCCTATGAAATACAGTCTCCTCAATCGGATCACTTATCTCCCTAGTAGCTGTTATCATGTTCTTATTTATTATTTGAGAGGCATTCGCCGCCAAACGTGAAGTTCTAGCAACAGATTTAACAACAACCAATGTAGAATGACTACATGGCTGCCCTCCCCCATACCACACATTCGAGGAGCCTGCCTTTGTACAAGTACAAGCAGACTAACGAGAAAGGGAGGAGTCGAACCCCCATAGGTCGGTTTCAAGCCGACCACATAACCGCTCTGCCACTTTCTTTATAAGACACTAGTAAAAGAGTACATTACACCGCCTTGTCAAGGCGGAAGTGTGGGTTAGACCCCCGCGTGTCTTGCTTTTAATGGCCCATCCGTCACAGCTTGGATTTCAAGATGCAGCTTCACCTGTTATAGAAGAACTTCTTCATTTTCATGACCATGCTTTAATAATCGTCTTCCTGATTAGCACACTAGTGCTTTATATTATTCTTGCTATAGTTACCACTAAATTAACAAACAAATATATCTTAGATTCACAAGAGATTGAAATTATCTGAACAATTCTCCCAGCTATCATTTTAATTCTGATTGCACTCCCCTCCCTTCGCATCCTCTATCTTATAGATGAAATTAACAACCCTTTATTAACAATTAAAGCCGTTGGCCACCAATGATACTGAAGCTATGAATATACTGACTACGAAGATCTTGGCTTTGACTCATATATAATTCCCACCCAAGACCTAACCCCTGGACAATTCCGCCTATTAGAAGCCGACCATCGCATGGTTATTCCAGTTGAATCCCCCATCCGAGTCTTAGTATCCGCAGACGATGTACTCCACTCATGAGCAGTCCCAGCCCTCGGAGTAAAAATGGACGCAGTCCCAGGTCGCCTTAACCAAACAGCCTTCATCGCATCCCGACCAGGCGTATTCTACGGACAATGCTCTGAGATCTGCGGAGCAAATCACAGCTTTATACCTATTGTAGTGGAAGCAGTTCCCCTAGAACACTTTGAAAACTGATCATCTCGAATACTTGAAGACGCCTCGCTAGGAAGCTAAATAGGGTATAGCGTTAGCCTTTTAAGCTAAAGATTGGTGACTCCCAACCACCCCTAACGACATGCCCCAACTCAACCCCGCACCTTGATTTGCTATTTTAGTCTTCTCGTGAATGGTCTTCCTGGCCGTTATTCCCGCTAAAGTTACAGCCCACACCTTCCCAAATACCCCCACCCTGCAAAGCGCAGAAAAAGCCAAAACAGACCCCTGAACTTGACCATGACACTAAGCTTTTTTGACCAGTTTATAAGCCCCACCTATCTTGGGATCCCATTAATAGCCCTTGCCCTCACCCTACCCTGACTCCTTTACCCCACACCTACAACTCGATGATTAAATAACCGATTCCTCGCGCTTCAAGGTTGATTTATCAACCGTTTTACCCAACAGCTTCTCCTTCCCTTAAATATTGGGGGTCATAAGTGAGCTGCCCTCCTAACCTCATTAATGATCTTTTTAATTACCCTAAATATATTAGGACTTCTTCCCTACACTTTTACCCCTACCACCCAATTGTCACTAAATCTCGGGCTTGCGGTACCTCTCTGATTAGCAACTGTCATTATTGGCATGCGAAACCAACCAACCCATGCCCTAGGACACCTCCTACCAGAAGGCACACCTGGCCCCCTCATCCCCGTGCTTATCGTTATCGAAACAATTAGCCTCTTCATTCGCCCCCTTGCCCTAGGAGTACGACTAACAGCCAATTTAACAGCTGGTCACCTCTTAATTCAACTAATTGCTACAGGCGCCTTCGTACTTCTCCCCTTAATACCAACCGTAGCAATCATCACAACAACAGTACTGGTTCTCCTCACCCTATTAGAAGTTGCTGTAGCAATAATTCAAGCCTACGTCTTCGTTCTCCTACTAACACTGTACCTACAAGAAAACGTCTAATGGCCCATCAAGCACACCCTTACCACATAGTTGACCCCAGCCCTTGACCCCTAACAGGGGCAATTGCTGCCCTGCTGATAACATCAGGCCTTGCGACCTGATTTCATTTTCGCTCAACAACCTTAATAACCTTAGGAACAGCTCTACTGCTTCTTACAATATACCAATGATGACGAGACATCGTACGAGAAGGTACATTTCAAGGACATCACACACCCCCCGTACAAAAAGGTCTTCGATACGGGATGATTCTTTTCATTACCTCCGAAGTATTTTTTTTCCTAGGATTCTTCTGAGCCTTTTACCACGCAAGCCTAGCCCCCACTCCTGAGCTAGGGGGCTGCTGACCTCCAACGGGCATTACAACTCTTGACCCCTTTGAAGTCCCCCTCCTTAATACAGCTGTCCTACTTGCCTCCGGGGTAACGGTCACCTGAGCCCACCACAGCATTATGGAAGGAGAACGAAAACAAACCATTCAATCGCTAGCCTTAACTATTATTTTAGGCTTTTATTTTACATTTCTTCAAGGCCTGGAATATTATGAAGCCCCCTTTACAATTGCAGATGGCGTATACGGCTCTACCTTTTTCGTAGCCACTGGATTCCACGGACTACACGTTATTATTGGCTCCACATTTTTAGCTGTTTGCCTCCTACGACAAATCCAATACCACTTTACATCCGAGCACCACTTCGGGTTCGAAGCAGCTGCCTGATACTGACATTTCGTAGACGTTGTGTGATTATTCCTTTATATCTCTATCTACTGATGAGGCTCTTAATCTTTCTAGTATTAAAACTAGTATAAGTGACTTCCAATCACCCGGTCTTGGTTAAAATCCAAGGAAAGATAATGAACGTAGCAATAGCTGTAATTACCATCACTATTTTGCTTTCCGTAGTCCTGGCCATTGTATCCTTCTGGCTTCCCCAAATGACCCCCGACCACGAAAAGCTCTCCCCCTATGAATGTGGTTTCGACCCCTTAGGATCAGCCCGCCTACCATTTTCCCTCCGCTTCTTCCTAGTCGCCATTCTTTTCCTCCTTTTCGATTTAGAAATTGCCCTTCTCCTCCCACTCCCCTGAGGGGACCAATTAACTTCCCCCTTATTGACACTCTTCTGAGCCGTGGCCGTGCTTATTCTTCTTACCCTTGGCTTAGTTTACGAGTGAATTCAAGGAGGATTAGAATGAGCCGAATAGCCAATTAGTTTAAGAAAAATATTTGATTTCGGCTCAAAAGCTTATGGTTAAAGTCCATAATTGTCTAATGACTCCCGCTCACTTCGCTTTCTCATCGGCCTTTACCCTAGGACTGACAGGCCTAGCATTCCATCGAACACACCTCCTCTCTGCTCTTTTATGCTTAGAAGGGATGATGCTCTCTTTATTTATTGGACTTTCGATTTGAACCCTTCAACTAGGATCCACAAGTTTCTCTGCGGCTCCTATGCTTCTATTGGCTTTTTCAGCTTGTGAAGCAAGCGCAGGGCTTGCCTTACTGGTAGCCACAGCTCGCACGCATGGTTCAGATCGCCTTCAAACCTTAAACCTCTTACAATGCTAAAAATCCTAATTCCCACCCTAATGCTTCTCCCCACAGCCTGGCTTGCCCCTGCCAAGTGATTATGACCTACTACCCTCTCCCACAGCCTAGTCATTGCATTAGCCAGCCTCACTTGACTAAAAAATACATCCGAAACAGGCTGATCTTGCCTCACGCCCTTCATAGCCACAGACCCCCTCTCAACACCCCTCCTTGTTCTTACCTGCTGACTACTCCCTCTTATAATTTTGGCGAGCCAAAGCCACACAGCACTCGAACCTATTAACCGCCAACGAACCTACATCAGCCTATTAACATCTCTACAAGTATTCCTTATTATAGCATTCGGTGCCACTGAACTCCTTATGTTTTATGTTATATTTGAAGCTACTCTCATCCCCACACTAATTATTATTACTCGGTGAGGTAACCAGGCGGAACGCCTTAATGCAGGAGTATATTTTTTGTTTTATACCCTAGCGGGCTCTCTCCCATTACTAGTTGCCCTCTTGCTTCTTCAAAAGGATACGGGCTCCCTCTCCCTCTTAACCATCCAATATACTAGCTCTACCCCTCTTTCATCTTATGCTGACAAGCTTTGATGAGCAGGCTGCCTAATTGCATTTTTAGTAAAAATACCCTTATATGGAGCACATCTATGGCTACCAAAAGCACATGTAGAAGCCCCAGTTGCAGGCTCAATGGTTCTAGCTGCAGTTCTTCTAAAACTAGGAGGCTACGGTATAATCCGAATAATAGTCATATTGGAACCTCTCACCAAGGAATTAAGCTATCCCTTTATTGTCCTCGCCCTCTGAGGTGTAATTATAACTGGCTCCACCTGCCTTCGCCAAACAGATCTTAAATCCCTCATCGCCTATTCATCCGTAAGCCACATGGGCCTGGTCGTTGGAGGTATTCTTATCCAGACACCTTGAGGTCTTGCCGGCGCTGTAATCCTTATGATTGCACACGGCCTAACGTCCTCGGCCCTCTTCTGCTTGGCCAACACAAATTATGAACGCCTCCATAGCCGGACAATACTATTAGCCCGAGGGTTACAGATAGTGCTCCCACTTATAGCAACATGATGATTTATTGCCAGCCTCGCAAACTTAGCCCTTCCCCCTCTACCCAACCTCATGGGAGAACTTTTAATTATTACCTCATTATTTGGTTGATCATGATGAACCCTCGTACTCACAGGGGCAGGAACCCTTATTACCGCGAGCTATTCACTTTATATGTTCCTCATGACCCAACGGGGTCCCCTCCCAGCACATATTATTAGCCTAAACCCCTCCTACACCCGGGAGCACCTAGTTATAGCCCTTCACCTCCTCCCCCTGCTTCTACTTGTCTTAAAGCCCGAATTAGTATGAGGCTGAACCACCTGTAGATATAGTTTAACAAAAATATTAGATTGTGATTCTAAAGACAGAGGTTAAAATCCCCTTATCCACCGAGAGAGGCTCGCCAGCAACGAAGACTGCTAATCTCCGTGACCTTGGTTGGACCCCAGGGCTCACTCGGCCTGCTCCTAAAGGATAACAGCTCATCCATTGGTCTTAGGAACCAAAAACTCTTGGTGCAAATCCAAGTAGCAGCTATGCACTCCTCATCACTTATTATATCATCCAGCTTAGTCATTATCTTTTTACTATTAGCATATCCTATCTTTACTACCCTGGAGCCTCGCCCCCGAAACCCGGACTGGGCGGTTTCCCATGTTAAGACAGCGGTCGCCCTGGCCTTCTTCGTTAGCCTAATCCCCCTATTTCTCTTTCTTAACGAGGGCGCAGAAGCAATCATCACCTCATGAAATTGAATGAACACACTAACCTTCGACGTGAACATTAGCTTCAAATTTGATCACTACTCAGTTATCTTCGTCCCCATTGCCCTCTACGTCACTTGGTCTATTCTAGAGTTTGCATCGTGATATATACACGCAGACCCATACATAAACCGATTCTTTAAATACCTCCTAATTTTCCTTATTGCCATAATTATTCTTGTTACAGCAAACAATCTGTTCCAACTTTTTATTGGCTGAGAAGGAGTAGGCATTATATCATTTCTACTCATTGGCTGGTGATACGGACGAGCAGATGCCAACACAGCGGCCCTTCAGGCCGTTGTGTATAATCGGGTCGGAGACATTGGATTGCTATTCACAATAGCATGAATAGCAACCAACGCTAACTCCTGAGAGTTACAACAGATTTTTGTAGCAACGAAAGACCTGGATCTTACCCTACCGCTACTAGGCCTAATTATTGCCGCTACAGGCAAATCAGCCCAATTTGGTCTTCACCCTTGACTCCCCTCTGCTATAGAGGGTCCTACACCGGTCTCTGCCCTACTGCATTCGAGCACCATAGTTGTTGCCGGTATTTTTCTCCTAGTACGAACAAGCCCTCTCCTGGAAAATAACCAAACTGCCCTCACCACCTGCCTATGCCTAGGTGCCCTAACAACGCTATTTACAGCCACCTGTGCCCTAACCCAAAATGATATCAAAAAGATCGTAGCATTCTCCACATCAAGTCAACTTGGCCTAATAATAGTTACTATTGGCTTGAATCAACCTCAACTAGCCTTTCTCCACATTTGCACCCATGCCTTCTTTAAGGCAATACTATTCCTCTGTTCTGGCTCAATTATTCACAGTCTCAACGACGAACAAGATATCCGAAAAATAGGAGGTATACATCACCTTGCCCCCTTTACATCCTCCTGCCTCACTATTGGTAGTTTAGCCCTCACAGGCACCCCCTTTCTGGCAGGATTCTTCTCCAAAGATGCCATTATTGAAGCACTAAACACATCCCACCTAAACGCCTGAGCCCTAGTCCTAACCCTTCTAGCCACCTCATTCACGGCCATCTACAGTCTCCGCGTAGTGTTTTTTGTCTCAATGGGCCACCCACGGTTTAACGCTATTTCCCCCATCAATGAAAATAACCCAGCAGTTATTAACCCTTTAAAGCGACTTGCATGAGGAAGCATTGTCGCTGGCCTCCTAATTATTTCAAGCATTACCCCTCTTAAGACCCCTGTGATATCTATACCCCCATTGCTCAAACTAGCTGCCCTTGTGGTTACAATTATGGGATTACTCATTGCCCTCGAGCTAGCAACACTCACCAATAAACAGTACAAAGTTACCCCTAATCTAATTACCCACCACTTCTCCAACATGTTAGGCTTTTTCCCCTCGATCGTTCACCGATTTACCCCCAAACTAAATCTAGTTTTAGGACAGACACTTGCCAGCCAACTGATTGACCAAACTTGACTAGAGAAAGTAGGCCCCAAAGCAATCTCTTCATCAAATATTCCCTTAATTACAACAACAAGCAACACCCAACAAGGAATAATTAAGACATACCTCACCCTATTCCTTCTCACCCTGACCCTTGCTGCCCTATTATTTACCCGTTAAACTGCCCGAAGAGCCCCCCGACTTAACCCCCGAGTTAACTCCAACACAACAAACAAGGTGAGAAGCAGGACCCACGCACTAAGTACTAACATCCCTCCCCCTAATGAGTACATTAACGCAACCCCTCCAATATCACCTCGCAGGACAGAGAGCTCACTAAGTTCATCAGCCGGCACCCATGAAGACTCATATCACCCCCCTCAAAATACACTAGAAGCCACCCCCACCCCTACCAAATATATCAACATGTCGCCTACAACAGGACCACTTACCCAACTTTCCGGGTAGGGCTCAGCGGCAAGCGCCGCCGAGTACGCAAACACGACTAGTATCCCACCCAAGTAAATCAAAAACAACACCAACGATAGAAAGGGTCCCCCATGACCAACCAATACTCCACATCCCATGCCCGCCACAACTACTAACCCCAAGGCAGCAAAGTAAGGAGAAGGGTTAGAAGCAACTGCAACCAACCCTAGAACTAATCCAATTAAAAATAAAGACATAATGTAAGTCATAATTCCTGCCAGGACTTTAACCAGAACTAATGGCTTGAAAAACCACCGTTGTTATTCAACTACAAGAACCCACTAATGGCAAGTCTACGAAAGACACACCCTCTCCTCAAAATCGCAAACAATGCCCTAGTTGACCTACCCGCCCCCTCAAATATTTCAGTGTGATGAAACTTCGGCTCTCTCTTAGGACTCTGCTTAATTATTCAAATCCTCACAGGACTATTTTTAGCCATACACTACACCTCTGATATTGCTACGGCTTTTTCTTCCGTTGCCCATATTTGCCGAGACGTAAATTACGGGTGATTCATCCGAAACCTTCACGCCAACGGCGCATCCTTCTTCTTTGTATGCATCTATGCCCACATTGGCCGCGGACTTTACTACGGCTCATACCTCTATAAAGAGACATGAAATATCGGAGTAGTTCTGCTACTTCTAGTTATAATAACTGCTTTCGTCGGTTACGTATTACCCTGAGGCCAAATGTCCTTTTGAGGTGCCACCGTTATCACCAACCTACTCTCTGCAGTACCCTACGTAGGTAACGCCCTTGTTCAATGAATTTGAGGTGGATTCTCAGTAGACAATGCAACCCTTACCCGATTCTTTGCCTTCCACTTTTTATTTCCCTTTGTAATTGCAGGCGCAACCATGGTCCACCTCCTTTTTCTTCATCAAACAGGATCAAATAACCCCCTCGGTCTAAATTCAGATGCGGATAAAATAAGCTTCCACCCCTACTTCTCATACAAAGACTTATTAGGGTTTGCAGTACTTGTAATTGCCCTCACATGTCTAGCTTTGTTCTCACCCAACCTGCTAGGTGACCCAGACAACTTCACTCCCGCCAATCCGCTAGTTACTCCTCCCCACATTAAGCCAGAGTGATATTTCCTGTTCGCATATGCAATTCTACGCTCCATTCCCAATAAACTCGGAGGAGTCTTAGCCCTCCTAGCTTCCATCCTTATTCTGATACTCGTACCGTTTCTACACACGTCTAAACAACGAAGCCTCACTTTCCGGCCACTTACACAATTCTTGTTTTGAACCCTAATCGCAGACGTTATTATTCTCACCTGAATCGGCGGAATACCTGTGTCACACCCGTTCGTTATTATCGGACAAATCGCATCCTTTTTATACTTTTTCCTCTTTCTAGTCCTTACACCACTAGCAGGCTATGCAGAGGACAAAGCACTTGAATGAGCTTGCACTAGTAGCTCAGCGTCAGAGCCCTGGTCTTGTAAACCAGATGTCGGAGGTTAAAATCCTCCCTACTGCTCAAAGAAAGGAGATTTTAACTCCCACCCCTGGCTCCCAAAGCCAGGATTCTTAGTTAAACTATTCTTTGTAATATATGTACAATAATTTTATATACATATATGTATTATCAACATTAATTTATATTAACCATATCATATAGCATTCAAGTACATTCATGTTATATCACCATATCTAGGATTTAACCATTCAAGTGTTATATAATACGAATAATTTTACAAAAAGCAAACAATAAAAATCAACAAACAATTATAAATACCGGGCGAAGATTTAAGACCTAACACAAACACTCATAAGTCAAGTTATACCTTTATTCAAAATCCCAACAAACTCAAATACTTAATGTAGTAAGAACCGACCAACAAGTCCATTTCTTAATGTTAACGGTTATTGAAGGTGAGGGACAAGAATTGTGGGGGTTTCACGTAGTGATTTATTCCTGGCATTTGGTTCCTATTTCAGGGCCACAAATCGTAAACCTCCCCATAAACTTATCGTAGAAGGCATAAGTTAATGGTGGAAAACAAAAGCGGGAGCGGCCACCATGCCGAGCGTTCTTTCCATCGGGCATTTAGTTCTTTTTTTTTTTTTTCTCTTTTCAATAGACATTTCACAGTGCACGCAATCTGATTAACAAGGTTGGAATCATCTTAGGAAGCAAGGAAATAGTATGCGTGGTGAAAAGTCTTTACAAAAGAATTACATATAAAGATTTCAAGGACATAAAGTAGTGAAATTTAGTCGGAAGATATCTATATTACCCCCTTTTGGCTTTTTCGCGTTAAACCCCCCTACCCCCCTAAACTCCTGAGATAACTAACGCTCCTGTAAACCCCCCGGAAACAGGAAAACCTCGAGTCGTTTTTTATGGTTTCAAAATGTTTTTATTTACATTATTATAAGTTTTTTTTGATTAATCTAATAAAATTTAAAAAAATGTTAGGCGAGGCCCAACAAAGCCTCGCCTGCATAAAAGGTTAGTCCTAGCTTAACTATCAATTCACCCATTAAAAACATAAGATATATACCCATCAACCCCCGGGCCGCAAGTAAAATATTAAACCCCAAGGACATTATAACCCCTGAAATAACTAACATTTACACACACAACTTCATAAAACAGGAAAGTCCCGAACCATATTTTTTATGGTTTCAAAATGTTTTTATTTACATTATTATAAGTTTTTTTTGATTAATCTAATAAAATTTAAAAAAATGTTAGGCGAGGCCCAACAAAGCCTCGCCTGCATAAAAGGTTAGTCCTAGCTTAACTATCAATTCACCCATTAAAAACATAAGATATATACCCATCAACCCCCGGGCCGCAAGTAAAATATTAAACCCCAAGGACATTATAACCCCTGAAATAACTAACATTTACACACACAACTTCATAAAACAGGAAAGTCCCGAACCATATTTTTTATGGTTTCAAAATGTTTTTATTTACATTATTATAAGTTTTTTTTGATTAATCTAATAAAATTTAAAAAAATGTTAGGCGAGGCCCAACAAAGCCTCGCCTGCATAAAAGGTTAGTCCTAGCTTAACTATCAATTCACCCATTAAAAACATAAGATATATACCCATCAACCCCCGGGCCGCAAGTAAAATATTAAACCCCAAGGACATTATAACCCCTGAAATAACTAACATTTACACACACAACTTCATAAAACAGGAAAGTCCCGAACCATATTTTTTATGGTTTCAAAATGTTTTTATTTACATTATTATAAGTTTTA